TTTGTGGGTTCAATGCGAAAATTGTTATGGATTAAATTATAAGAAATTTTTGAAATCAAAAATGAATATTTGTGAACAATGTGGATATCATTTGAAAATGAGTAGTTCGGATAGAATTGAACTTTTGATCGATCCGGGTACTTGGGATCCTATGGATGAAGACATGGTCTCTCTGGATCCCATTGAATTTCATTCGGAGGAGGAGCCTTATAAAGATCGTATTGATTCTTATCAAAGAAAGACAGGATTAACCGAGGCTGTTCAAACAGGCATAGGCCAACTAAACGGCATTCCCGTAGCAATTGGGGTTATGGATTTTCAGTTTATGGGGGGTAGTATGGGATCCGTAGTCGGAGAGAAAATCACCCGTTTGATTGAACACGCTGCCAATCAAAAATTACCTCTTATTATAGTGTGTGCTTCTGGGGGGGCGCGCATGCAGGAAGGAAGTTTGAGCTTGATGCAAATGGCTAAAATCTCGTCTGCTTTATATGATTATCAATTAAATAAAAAATTATTTTATGTATCAATCCTTACATCTCCGACAACTGGTGGAGTGACAGCTAGTTTTGGTATGTTGGGGGATATCATTATTGCCGAACCCAATGCCTACATTGCATTTGCAGGTAAAAGAGTAATTGAACAAACATTGAATAAAACAGTACCCGAAGGTTCACAAGCAGCTGAATACTTATTCCAGAAGGGTTTATTCGACCTAATTGTACCACGTAATCTTTTAAAAAGCGTTCTGAGTGAGTTATTTAAGCTCCACGCCTTTTTTCCTTTGAATCAAAAGTCAAGCAAAATCAAGTAGAGCACTAAGTTCAATTATTTTTTTTGTGTTTGTAGCAAAAAGTAGTTAGTTTATCGGAATCAAAGTAAATAAGATAATAATGGCCTTTTCTTTGGTGATAGAAGATCGAATTGTAGAAAGAATCAAAACTAAAGTTGAGGATAGCTCTTTTTTTGACCTATATTTATATTCCTGATTACGAATCGAGAAGCCTTTATCACCAAGAGTGAGTTCTTCCTTTCGTGAAATTAGGAAAATAAAACGAATTTGTTCTTGTCTTAGGTATATAATTTGAAATTGAAATATAGATAAAGAGTTTTGTATCTTTCTCTATCTCCCGAAAAACCATTTTAGATAAAAATTCATGTTGGGTCGGATTCGAACGAATCTTTCGATAATCGGTAAAAAAAAAAAACTCTTTATCTATTTTTAGAAAATTAGAAGACAAGAACAAAAGACAAAGAAATGAAGAAAAATAATAAAGTTTATTATCATACATATCTTTCTCATGTAGGAGATGAATAAATCCATTTATTTAGTTCTACAGTTCTACATTCTTTGCACTTATTCTTATTATACGTACTCAGTTAGATTTAGATATATAGATACTTAGATCTATACTAAGAATTTTAAATTCTTCAAATTCTATTAATAATAAATATTATCTAATTAGAATTCAAATTCTTAATTTAATTATAAATTATAATTATATTATAAATTATAATTATTACAAGATATCTTTATTTATATAATAATAATAACAGATACAAATAGTAAATCGAGGTACCCCTTCTATGACAAATTTTAACCTTCCATCTGTTTTTGTGCCGTTAGTAGGCCTAGTCTTTCCGGCAATGGCAATGGCTTCTTTATTTATTTATGTTCAAAAAAACAAGATTGTTTAGATCCGCCGGGACCCAATCTCATCCATTTTTTTTTTTTGAAAACGTGGACTTGTATCATAACACGGATATCTATTTATTGGAATATAGTATAACATGTGATTTCCGCCGAACATAAAGGAAAAAGCTCTTATGCCCGCAGAAACATGATATATGGATATATCAATTCTAGCAATTTTCAAATAGATCAGGATCTCTGGATGGCTGAAATGTAGTCGGTGAATCTATATGTATATCGATATGTATAGTGGAATCGTATTAAATAAAGAGTATGTTATTATTTTAGATTTAACCAATTTGATGAATTACTCCTAAAGGTTGACATCAAACTAGTGCTAGTTCACCTCAAACTAGTGCTAGTTGATGAGAGTTACTTCGGAAACAAAAAAAGTAAAGTCAAATTTCTATGGGGTATTATCTCAATTCCAATAAAATGCAATCGAGTAAAGTATGACTTGGCGATCAGACGATATATGGATAGAACTTATAACGGGGTCTCGAAAAATAAGTAATTTCTGCTGGGCCTTTATCCTTTTTTTAGGTTCATTAGGCTTCTTATTAGTTGGAACTTCCAGTTATCTTGGTAGAAATTTGCTATCTTTTTTTCCGCCTCAGCAAATCATTTTTTTTCCACAAGGAATCGTGATGTCTTTCTACGGAATTGCGGGTCTCTTTATCAGCTCTTATTTGTGGTGCACAATTTCCTGGAATGTAGGTAGTGGTTATGATCGATTCGATAGAAAGGAAGGAGTAGTCTGTATTTTTCGTTGGGGATTTCCGGGAAAAAATCGTCGCATATTCCTCC